TACCTACCCTTTATTTCCTCTTTCAAACAAAGTTGAAATGATTGAAGTTTTACTATTTGGAATCGTGTTAGGTCTAATTCCTATTACTTTGGCTGGATTATTCATAACTGCATATTTACAATACAGACGCGGGGATCAGTTGGACCTTTGATTAAGCAACCTCTCTTTTTTTTTGATTGACCTCCTGCGGATTAAAGCTAAGGAGGGGGTCAAATTCAGATTGTTTATCAAGTAAATAAAGCAATTTCATTGTAATTTCATTTGACCTAAGAAGAGTGGAATCACGCCCTGTAGGATTTGAACCTACGACATTGGGTTTTGGAGACCCACGTTCTACCGAAACTGAACTAAGAGCGCTTTCTTATCACAATAGATAAGATCCTAAAGAAAAGGATTCTAATTGTATTCCCAATAGATTTTGCATGGATCATAGTCTCATAAATTCAAAGATTTGGTAGGTCCTATTTTGATTGATCGCTATTGATCCTTCATTAATGTTCATAGGATACGCATTAGGTAGGGATGACAGGATTTGAACCCGTGACATTTTGTACCCAAAACAAACGCGCTACCAAGCTGCGCTACATCCCTTTTAATTGACCTACTGCTACTCTGTCATTGTAGAGAATCCGTGTCTTGTTTTCCACATCATTATTTCCTTCATTGATATCCAAACTCTCTTGTTATTTATTATTTTTGATCTCATGGATCAAATATAATTTATAATAAGATATAATAAAAAAAAAAAAAGATTTCTTGGGAATGTTCCACAAAGAGGGAAAGGTCCTTTTTTCTCTTGTCTTGTAAGGGAAGGTAAATTTCATTTACCGGGTCTTTCTTTGTCTATCCCTTTTAGTTTTCCTTAGGAATTTCGCCTACAAATACAATTGCTCCTTAACCACATATGCATCTGATCCTATACGTATTATAAAAAAAAGGAGTATTTTCAATGCGAGATATAAAAACATATCTCTCTGTGGCACCTGTGCTAAGTACTCTATGGTTTGGGTCTTTGGCAGGTTTATTGATAGAGATCAATCGTCTATTCCCGGATGCGTTGACATTCCCCTTTTTTTCATTTTAGTTATTGACATGGGAAGGGCTTAAGAAGATTCCAGATAGAATAAATTATCTGTGACTCAGCCCTCGCTTTTTTCTTCCTTTCTTTATTTTTTTCTTTGATGTCAGTTTTTTCTTTTTTATTTTAGTATTAAAGAAAGAGAAAATGGGTATTCAATCGCATCAAAACTTGTGCTTGGGTTCGAATTCATAGAGGGGGAGCGGAAATGGGATCCGGGGCAACAAAATCATAAAAAAAAAAATACTACTATTACTATATACTATAACTGAGATTCTAAATAATTGATAGTTAGAAATCTTTGTATTACTTATTTTTTATTTTTCTCTATTGATTGCAACCAAATCTTTCATAATTGGATTTCAAATTCGCAACTTCTTTTTTTTTTTTTTTCGTTTCGGATCAAAATGAAAGAATTGAGTGAATCCAAAACTCAAAGGAGGTTCATGGCCAAGGGTAAAGATGTTAGAATAAGAGTGATTTTGGAATGTAAGAGTTGTGTCCGAAACGATATTAATAAGAAGTTCTCTGGAATTTCCAGATATATCACCCAAAAGAATCGACACAATACACCTAGTCGATTAGAATTGAGAAAATTCTGTCCCTATTGTTACAAACATACGCTTCATGTGGAGATAAAAAAATAATTTGAAAGAGCGCGCGTATGTACCCTCTATTCAAGAAATGGGAACAGATTCATAAAATTCAAATTCCATATAATAATCTATTTCAAATAAACCATAAACCAATCAACTCCTATTTCCGTCAAATCATAAATGAGAATTCAGAAATAGGATTTTAGAGATAAGGAATAAACCATGGATAAATCCAAGCGTTTTCTTAAATCCAAGCGATCTTTTCGTAGGCGTTTGCCCCCAATTGGATCAGGGGATCGAATTGATTATAGAAATCTGAGTTTAATTACTCGATTTATTAGTGATCAAGGAAAAATATTATCTAGACGAGTGAATAGAGTGACTTTGAAACAACAACGATTAATAACTACTTCCATAAAACAAGCTCGTATTTTATCCTCGTTACCTTTTATTAACTATAAGAAAAAATTTGATAAAAACAAGCCTATTCCTAGAAAAAATAGAACGAGAGGTCCTGGAACCAAAAAGAAAAAGGACAATTTCTCAATTGATTGAACCTAAATTCCATCCAATTCGAATCCCAACCAGGGGTTGATATTTTGTTCGAAAAATTCGAGAATTCAGATTGAATTGACACATCGTAAAATCGTAAAAAAATTATAAGAAAAAAAGAAATACTTTTTTTTACTAATTTATCATAATCAGATTCATTTTGACTATAACCTTCCCGGAGCCCATTCTCCGGGGATCTCCGTTTACGTTTCAATCATTCCGGTCGATTGCTTCCAACCCTCTTACCTTACCTTAGTTACTGATCTCCTTGGCAATCATGTAAAGACAATTTGTATTTGATATAGCTATTTGTGCAAGTATTTTACGATTAAGAAGCAATTGCCTCTTGTACAGATCATTTATTAATCGACTATAACTATAGGATACCCAAATCTCCCGAATTACTGCATTTATCCGAGTGATCCATAAACGACGAAAATTTCTCTTTTGTCTGTCCCTATCCCGATGAGAAGATGCCAAAGCTCTTATGGTTTGTTGTATAATACTTCGAGTAAGTCTTGAATGAGCCCCCCGATTATTTGATGCAAAGACACGAGATTTTTTTCTACGTCTCCGTGCTATATAACCTCGTATAGTTCTGGTCATTGAATCAACTGAAACTTTGATGTGCTGAATAACTAATTGATTTCTTTTCTTTCAGTCATTTCCCCCTCGTCCATTAATAACAAAACGGATTCGTCCGATGTATAAAATACAAATTCCAATGGCTTTTGCTACTATGACCTTCCCAACCACGATTTTTTTACGAGCATTTCACCTGAAATAAGAAATTGTATCGAGACTAGGTATGAAAAAAGAAATACTACAATTTCAATTGAGTAGTTATTTAAAGTAGAAATTCGATAGTAAAGGGAAAGGGATAAATAAATCGTGGGTTCCTTCGTTTCTATGGTTACTTCGTAAACGGTGAGGTCCTCTCTATACGCCGGAGCCCCCTTCCCGATTTAATCAATGCTATTAGTAACTTGTACAGTTCACATTCTTTGACTCTACCCATGAATTGTCCAATAATAGATCTTTTCACAATGAGATCTACCCATATAGTAACGGCATTTCATTATGAAAGTTGGCTAGGTTGCTGACCCTGTTCATCCGTTCTTGCAAGAGTGAGAGCGCTTTATTTATGCTTCTTAACTACTCAATCCCCCGCTTAATGGATACATTTGCTACCAAAGGGGAATTGCTTTTCATTTCCAATTAAGGTGATTGGATTTGCACCAATGGAAACCATAAATTTTATACACAACACAACGGGGGTTTTCTTTTTTTAGATAATGACTGGAAGAATTCCATCCTATTGATTGGTACTGGTCATTGAGACTGGGAAAATGCTTCTTTTTTTTTGTTCCAGCTCATGATCTGAACGAGTCGCACATACACCCTAATACATGTTCCTCGACGCTGAGGACATCCCCGAAGAGCGGGGGATTTTGTGACATTTTTGATTGGCTGTCTTGTGTTTCTAATAAGTTGTTTAATAGTTGGCATCTTGAATTGTATACAATACAAAAAAGGGGGCTGGTTTAGATAGATCCTAACCAGAGGGTTATTTACCTTATTTTTCTTTTAACGTTTAACGCGGTAAAAAAAGAAAAGATGTACTTTCCTTTCTGCTTCAGACATCTGCGGATCTGATCCATTTGAAGCCCTAGTGCATATAGAGTTCTAAATGCAGTAGGGTTTCAAATAAAAAAAAAACTCAAAAAGAAATGTATTAGACCCACTTCCATTCAATCTTCTTTTGGTATTCGTTTTCGATTCTCTTTACAAGGTCATCTTGAGTGCACTTTTTGCCAATAAGATCTAAAACCCAAACAACAAAAAACACAAGAATTATGATCCAAAAAATGCGTGAGGTCAAAATAATATTTATGACCTTCGCAGCTCTGGGGATTATCCAGGTTCTCCATTGGAGGAATTGGGATAAGGCCCAAGCAAAAAAAGACTGGATAGCCCTTTCCAGAACAGGACTGAATTCTTTGTTTATGTAATTACAAAAAATATGAACCTCCCGCATAACTATGCGGATGCTTGGAAGTTTTGCCAAAAGGAGTTTCTTTTGGCATCGAGCGGTCATGTTTATCATGTTGACCTCTTTTGGTTTCAAAGTCAAAAAATGGTAAATAATAGAATTCTATATTATATATGAAATTTTGAGAATTCATTCGTGCATAAGTTTCTCTCTACTCGAAAGTTTTACCACAGAGTAGCTTCTTATGTAAAAGGCGGGTAACCCTTTTTTTTTTTTCCTTTTATTTTTTCTTCTTTATTATTCTTAAAAATATTTTGAATAAATAGAAAAAGAAAACAGAAATAGAAAATCCTATTCTTTTTCTAATTCTTAAAAAATATATTAAGAATAAATAGAAAAGAGAAAAATACAACATAAACCTCCTAAAATAGAAAATCTAAAACGGAATTAGTAATTAGTAAGTCTATGCCATATTAAGGCCATATTAAGGTGCTGCAAAATAGAAGGATCTTATCTTATCAACGTTCAAAAATGGAATTAGCAAAAAAAAAAAAAGAAAGCCATTTTGAACGTTGATTTGAAGCAGAATAAAGGATTTACCCGCGTTTCCGCTGCAGATCCTTATCTCTAGGGCCAGTTTTTGTTGTGTTTTTAGTTTTCTTCGTCATACTCGTCATACTTCCCGAGGGTGTCGTCTCCTATAATATCAATAATTCCATGAGCTTGGGCTTCTTCTGCTGACATATAAGCCATTCTTTGGATGTCGTCGTGTATAACCTGCCGGGTTTTGTGCGTATGTCGTGCATAAGCCTCTTCCATCTGGTTGCGTAAGTAAAACAACACTTCTATTTCTTTTAAAGGGTGTCTTTTGCGGATTTTTGAAAACTTACCGCGAGGTTGGCGCATCATTACCCTGATGATATAAAAAAAGGAAGAATTCCTCTACTTTATATCATATCTTGCACCCTCGGGCGAAGGAAAGAGATAAAAAGAATAGAGAAAATTGAACAACCGTACAGGCATTTATTCTGTATTGCATACGGCTATCCAATGGAATTTACCTTTCGTCCCTTCCAGCGCGAAAAAGAGAAAAAAAAAAATAGGATCTATCAGATCCAGATCATTAAGTGATCCATTTACCACCCTTCCTTTCGGTAGAATTCAAAAATACTATGATGGTTCCGTTGCTTTCTATTTCTATATGGAATTTAGAAGTTTTCTCGTCTGTGATTCAGCAATCCCAAAGTTTCTTTTTTTTTTTTTTTTAGTACTCTTTGACTTTGATAATATAAATAGGAGAAGTGAAGTGGAAAAAGAATTCTGGCGCTAAAACAAAAAATTGTGACGCTGAAATAAACTCCCGATAGATAAGAAAAAATCGGAAATCTATTTTGTCTCATACTACTCTCCCGATACAAAATCTCATGTTATGAAAAACAATAATAGTTTGTTTACTCATACCGAACTCGACGTGCCATGCTATTTTTACTCAATAATCTTTTTCATATTTCATATGGCGAAGGCATAGTCTTCTTTTTTCTATCAAATACAAATAAAAAATCATTGGCGCCAAGCGTGAGGGAATGCTATGCGTTTGGTAGGTGCTCCTCCGAATAGAATGAAACAAGCCATTCCACAGGCTTTTCCCATGCATACCGTGTATACATCTACGGGCGACGCATGCATCAAATCATAAATAGCCATTCCTTGTCGCATTAACCCGCCCGGCGAGTTTATATACAAAAAAATATCCCTGGTACTATCGTTCGTACTGAGATATGCTATGAGACCCGCAACGAGGTTACCGCTCTCTTTATTAATAGGTTTTCCTAAAAAAATTAATCTTTCTCGATGAAGTCGGGTGATTAGGACAAAATGCTATCCTTTAGGAACCGTACACGCACCTTTGAATGCATACGGTTCAAAAAATTGCAAAAAAAAATCAATATGTTGGCCTTTTTCTATTTTATTTTATAGAAGGGCTTTTTTTTTTCTACCCCCTATAAACTTATCTCGAATTACCCTCTCATTGATGTATTGTTTCATTTCCAAATTAGGACTCTGTTATTTTCTTGTTCCTGAATGGGCCTCTTCTATTTTTTTAGGTTTATGCTCTACTCCGGGTAAGGGTCCAACCGATTTTTATTTATATATATAGTACAAATGCTCCCAATACCATTTCTTTTTGATACGACTTTTTTTTTTATTCATTTCATGTCCATATTACCAAGTGAGTATTTTCTGAACGGAGCCTGGATACTTCATTTTATTGGTTCAACCAAGCCAACCATAAATTCTCTTCTATTTCTAATTGATACTATGAATATTGATCCCTCAAAGAATGGATCTAATTGCACTTCACGCTCCAAATTCTTGATAGTTTCATCAATTTTTTTGGCGAAGCAGAGGTATCTCGATCGGAGGAGAGAACGGGGAAATCCCATATGGCCCAATATGTCTGACAAGTCGCACTATAGGTCAATCCACTCCAGCTTTGGTTGCTTTTCCGTTGTTTTCTCATCTTTAGTAGGGAACTTACTAAAATCAATCCAAGGGCTAGTCGGATCATCATCACTATTGTTATCGTTTTTCCGAGGATAATTGTTAATGTTAATAAACGGATCATCATCACTATAGTTATCATTATCCCCAGGATAATTGTTAAACGGATCATCATCGCTATAGTTATTGTTATCCCCAGGATAATTGTTAGCCCTATCCCGAGGCGAATCGTTAATCAAATGAATAGGATAACAAGCCGGCTTCCTAGTCTGAGGCTTAGCCCCCCTTTTTTTTTCTTCGTCAATATCCTCACCCTCAAAAAACTCAAAAGGAACTTTTGGAACACCAACAGGCATAAATGAGAGAGAAAAGAGTCAAGTATAAGATTTCACTTTTATGTGGAAATGTCAAAATGATTTTTTTTATTGTTTTCAAAATATGAAAAAGTTCATCTAGGAAGATGAAATGAATAAGGGAAAAATCTTATGAAGGGGTCGGGTTCTTCGAACGCTAAATAAATTTCTATGCATTTGTTCATATGTTCATATTCATAGAAAATGCCCCATTGCGTATTGGTACTTATCGGGTATAGAATAGATCTGCTTTTCTTTGTTCTTACTAACAGACTAACAGAATTGTTCCATTATTACCTATTACCAACAAAAAAGAACTAGGAGCCCTTCATTCGAAATAATCCACTGAACTGAAAGGCGGAAGTCTATAGCATAGTCTTTTCCAATGCGATAAAGTTACATAGTATCTATTTTTCTTCGAAGGGGGTATTTTCATGGGTTTACCTTGGTATCGTGTTCATACCGTCGTATTGAATGATCCCGGCCGGTTGCTTGCTGTTCATATAATGCATACAGCTCTCGTTTCTGGGTGGGCGGGTTCAATGGCTCTATACGAATTAGCAGTTTTTGACCCCTCTGACCCCGTTCTTGATCCAATGTGGAGACAGGGTATGTTTGTTATACCCTTCATGACTCGTTTAGGAATAACCAATTCATGGGGCGGTTGGAATATCACAGGGGGGACTGTAACAAATCCGGGTATTTGGAGTTATGAGGGTGTGGCCGGGGCACATATTGTGTTTTCCGGCTTGTGCTTCTTGGCAGCCATCTGGCATTGGGTGTATTGGGATCTAGAAATATTTCGTGATGAACGTACGGGAAAACCCTCTTTGGATTTGCCCAAGATTTTTGGAATTCATTTATTTCTTTCAGGCTTAGCTTGTTTTGGGTTTGGTGCATTTCATGTAACAGGCTTGTATGGTCCTGGAATATGGGTGTCCGATCCTTATGGACTAACAGGAAAAGTACAATCTGTAAGTCCTGCCTGGGGCGTAGAGGGTTTTGACCCTTTTGTTTCGGGAGGTATAGCCTCTCATCATATTGCAGCGGGGACATTGGGCATATTAGCGGGCCTATTTCATCTTAGTGTCCGTCCGCCCCAACGCCTATACAAAGGATTACGTATGGGTAATATTGAAACCGTTCTTTCCAGTAGTATTGCTGCTGTCTTTTTTGCAGCTTTTGTAGTTGCTGGAACTATGTGGTATGGTTCAGCAACTACTCCCATCGAATTATTCGGCCCCACTCGTTATCAATGGGATCAGGGATACTTCCAACAAGAAATATATCGAAGGGTTGGTGCCGGACTAGTGGAAAATCAGAGTTTCTCCGAAGCTTGGTCTAAAATTCCCGAAAAATTATCTTTTTATGATTACATTGGCAATAATCCAGCAAAAGGGGGATTATTTAGAGCGGGCTCAATGGACAGTGGGGATGGAATAGCTGTTGGGTGGTTAGGACACCCTATCTTTAGAGATAAAGAGGGGCGTGAACTTTTTGTACGTCGTATGCCTACTTTTTTTGAAACATTTCCAGTGGTTTTGGTAGATGGAGACGGAATTGTGAGAGCCGATGTGCCTTTTAGAAGGGCAGAATCTAAGTATAGTGTCGAACAAGTAGGAGTCACCGTTGAGTTCTTCGGCGGCGAACTCAATGGAGTCAGTTATAGTGATCCTGCAACTGTGAAAAAATATGCTAGACGCGCTCAATTAGGTGAAATTTTTGAATTAGATCGTGCTACTTTGAAATCCGACGGTGTTTTTCGTAGCAGTCCGAGGGGTTGGTTCACTTTTGGGCATGCTTCCTTTGCTTTGCTCTTCTTTTTCGGACATATTTGGCATGGAGCTAGAACCTTATTCAGAGATGTTTTTGCTGGTATTGACCCGGATTTGGATGCTCAAGTGGAATTTGGGGCGTTCCAAAAACTTGGAGATCCAACTACAAGGAGACAGGTAGTCTGATACAAGATTGATCTGGTATCTTTCACCTGTATTGTATTTTTGTGATTTGGTTTTTCTATAGGTTACGAGAGAAATCTTGAGTTGAATTGCTGATTTTTATTTGACTCTTATCTTTATCTGGGAGATAATCCCAAACCAAATGAACAGGTGTGGAAGCTATAATTGTAAACCACGATCAAATTTATGGAAGCATTGGTTTATACATTCCTCTTAGTGTCGACTCTAGGAATCATTTTTTTCGCTATCTTTTTTCGAGAACCACCTAAGGTTCCGACTAAAAGGGCAAAATAATGTTTGATTATACTCAATTGAAGTCAAAGTCAAGAGCCTCCCTTGTTTCGTGGGAGGCTCTTGACTTTACTTCAACTAGTCCCCGTGTTCCTCGAATGGATCTCTTAGTTGTTGAGAGGGTTGCCCAAAAGCGGTATATAAGGCGTACCCGGTAAAACTGACAAGTAAACCAGATATAAAGATGGCGACTAGGGTTGCTGTTTCCATTATTTTATAATTTCAAGATCACAACGGATCTATGATAAGATGATTTATTTACAGTGTAATGGTATACAAAGTCAACAGATCTCAACCAATGCAATAGGATTTATGGCTACACAAACCTTTGAGGGCAATTCTCGATCTGGTCCAAGACCAAGAAAAACAGGTCTAGGGGGTTTATTGAAACCCTTGAATTCGGAATATGGTAAAGTAGCTCCTGGATGGGGAACTACCCCTTTGATGGGTGTCGCAATGGCTTTATTCGCGGTATTCCTATCTATTATTTTGGAAATTTATAACTCTTCCGTTGTATTGGATGGAATTTTAATGAACTAGGTCCATCAAAATCATGAAGTCCTCGCTTTTCGATCCAAAATTCATCACTTAGGTAGGACTAGGATTTATAGGCACTTCCGGCAGTTCGACCGCGAAATTCTTTTGTTTCGGTATTTCCGGAATATGAGTGTGTGACT